ACGAAAAAAAACAACCAAATTTGACCCATAACATCTATGTCAGCTTTTCTATCTTGAATCCATTCAAGGTGGCTCGCTTTATAGATGATCCCTCTATAAGAGGAAGATTGGAAAAATCTTTCTAGTTACTTCGTTCTCTATTTCTAGTGGAGAGAATCCTGAGGAAAAGTCTTTTTTTTTTTTCTACCGAGCTAAAAAAATATGTTGATGTCTATAGTAAACCAAAGTCATCATTTTATAGCTATTTTACTTCAATTTTCCCTCGACAAATAAAAAATAGAAGATTTAGTTACGATTAGAATTTTTTTTTACTTTCCTTATCCATGGATTCATACTCATTCAATTGGAAGTATTGATCCAATTCAATAAGAATTCTGTTTCGTAATTTCAGAATCCAATTTTCAAATTTTGAATTTTTATTTGGATAAAAATCACGAGAATGTGGATTTGTCCTCGAATTTGTCATTGCGAGGTAAAGGGTTAAATCCTTTTTAAGAAATGAAGTTTTTGTTCGGAATACAAAGAAAACCGAAGGACCCCTTAACTATTAGGGGATTCATAGAACGAATCTCACTTTTACCACTAAACTATACCCGCTACAATGTCATTATTATATAGAAATTGGTTTTTGTCGAACAAAAAAGAATTGTGGCGGTATCAGCAAAAATCCTGAAACTTAGAGTGTTGATGCCTTTTGTCAGGTGACTCTAATTATTACTAAAAGGGATGATTTAAATAACCTATTCTATCTTTTTTGCTGAAGGGTTTTGGACCGATTAGGGTTCGATAAAATAACGTCAGTTATAATTATAATATAAAAATAACTAATGGAAGAATTCAAAATGGAACCCCCCTTTTTTCAAGTAAAGAAGTTCTCAAACAAAAAGGAGAGGATCTTTTTAATTATCCTTTTTTTACGTATAGTTTTAGGAATTAGTTCCAACTATATCTAGTAATCTAGTAAAAAAAAACATAGTACCTTTTCAACTAAAGTATTTTGAAAAGGCCCGGCTAGGTACTAACCCGGCCAGGCCGTGGGAATGAAAAAGCCCTTACTCTTATTTTATCAAAAAAAAAATAATGGGATTGTAGTTTAACCGTCTTTAGATCCATATTTTAGATCTATATAATAAAAGAATAAAGGAAAAATAAAGAAGAAATATTCTTTTCAATCCTTACCTTATACATGTTAAGTAATGTAACATAGTACTTATTCTTTTTCAACTGGAGAGATGGCTGAGTGGACTAAAGCGTCGGATTGCTAATCCGTTGTACGAGCTATTCGTACCGAGGGTTCGAATCCCTCTCTTTCCGTTTCCGTTGAATTTGTTTTCTTTAATATTTATCGGAAAGGAAATCTTTTTTATTTTCTTTTCTAGAAAAATTCCTAGTTAAAGGAGTAAATTGAAAAAATGGTAAGGAAATTTTAAAATAAAGCAAAAGAAACAAAAAAGTCTTCTCCTATTTTTTTATTCTTCTCGTCCAGGATTACGTCCTGGATCATTAGATAGGAATCCGAAGATGAAGAGAGAAACAAAGAATATAACTACTGTGTAAACGAAGAGTTTGAGAGTAAGCATTACACAATCTCCAATATCATTTTTTTTGTAAAAAAGAGAATAGATTCGTCATTTTTATACCCCATATTCTAACTATTTAGATACTAAGAAATGAAGCTGCTTCAAAAAAAATGAATTTTCAGAAATTCAGTTGTAATATTTGGAAGAAGACTCTTTCATTATCAAAAGTCTCTTTAATATTAATATCCAAAACCAAAATAGTTAATTGGTGGGTAACCCACTAGAGTTTTTCACCGGAAAAGCGTCAGAATGCAGAAATGGGGTGATCCAGATTTAGGGCAACTGGTTTCATTTGCAACAAGAGCTCAGCCCTATCTGATCTTATCAATTATCCATTGTTAATATTTTTTATCGAATAAAGGATGCATTTTTCTAGAACAGTATTATTATTATATTAAATATCTCAGCGAAAGCTTACAGCAGCTTGCCAAACAAAGGCTAAGAGAAAAAATAGCAGAGGTATAACTGGCATAAGATCTACAATTGGATTTAAAAAGGCGTAGGCCTCAGGTAATTTGGCAAATAAAACATGAATCGAATAAAGGTCAGAATTAAGACAGATACCGCTCAAACTGAAGATATTAAGCATAACAAAAGTTTTTTGTTCTTGGAGATAATTGCTTTTTGATTGAGTTATTGATATAAGAGAAAATGAAGAAAGTAAAAAAGACTCAAAAACTCTTCTTTTTCTTTGAATTTACCCAATCAAAAACCCTTCTATTTTCAATTCAAAATAGAAGAAATTCGAATTTCATACAATATCCTATATCTTAATTAAATTATATGTAATGATCAATCCATTTTTATATAATTCTATATCGACACGTGTTTAAAATTATCTATTCCATAGAAATTTTGGCTGGAATTGACGAACAACCACTACTAACACTAGTGTTTATTAGTGAAGAATATAAGAAGTGGGGCGTGGCCAAGTGGTAAGGCAACGGGTTTTGGTCCCGCTATGCGGAGGTTCGAATCCTTCCGTCCCAGAGGATATGGATTATATGCGACTAAAGAACGCTTTTTTTTTTGAAAACCCTCGTTTATTTACAATAACAGAGTAATAGCCTATTGGATAGAATTTGATTCTTCTTTCTACTTTAAATTACTAATACTAATTTTTTTCTGAACCATGTCTTTTTTAGAAACTTAATTAAGTTCAAATGACAGATATATTTTTATATTCAGTATAACTAACATAAACCACACTAGTTTGAATAAAAAAAGAAGTTGTACAGCCCTTTCATCGGCGGCACATGCTCTTTCATATTCATACTGAAGGTAAGTACTTAGAAAAACTGTACCTGCCTTTTATTTGTAAAGGGATATATCGATTAATTTAGTAAGACGTTTTCAATTCTAAACAAAAGTCTTGGTAGTAAGTGAATTCAATCGAGGGTATTAAGTCTCTTCAGACAAAACTTTAGTGGGATAAAATAAAAATTAGGAACAAGAGCTTAATCCGAATCCTTTTTTTATACTTATCCTAGCTCACCTAGTGTATCTCGGAAAAAGGCCTGCTTTTTATTTATGCTTCATCATCTCCCTAACGAAAAGTATCCATTTTAATAACTTTATCTGTTCTACAAACCTCATTAATAAAAGATCAAGTAAATTACATACGTAACAGATGCTTTTTTGTTTGAACCCCCTTTTTTAGGTATTTCCATTTTTGCTCTAATTCAAAAAATGAATTAATAATTGTAAATCTAGCTAACAATTTTGAGAGGAGGCGATTCGTCTATTCTAGTCACTTTATGGAAAAGATTACAGAAAATTTACTTTCAAGTGGGGACTTCAATGTATTGTTCTATTTAAGTAACAACAGTGTTTTTCTTTTTGTGACAAATATTTATGATCCTTTTAATTGAAATAGTTAATCCAGAATTAAGAATTAAGTTGACAGTTGTTTAACTTAGCGAATAGATACGGAAATCCTTTACTCATTCGATTCCTATTTCTGTAATCAGATAAAGCAATAAGGAAGAAAAATTTTCCACAGATATCACTCTTTTTATCCACTTCATAAAAAAAAAACCTGGAATTTTTTTTTTACTTAGCTATTTTCCTTAACCTATCGATGGTTGAATTAATGGATTTTTCTATCTTAGGATAGGCTGAAAACATGTATTGTATTCAAATAATGATGTTGAAGTAGGAAATAAATGTGTTTTCAATATTTTCCATGATTTCCTGTGAGTTCTCGGTACTCGACGAGGTGGATTCATTAAAACGAACTCCTTGATTCATGTTATTTTTATTGTATTTTTATTATATCATTCTATTCTTCTATAACTTAAATAAAAAAAAAAAAAATAATAATACTTTATTATACAATCAAATTTGGAATTCAAATAGGGGATTTAAGGTGAATTCTTTGTGAGTACTTCCTTAGAAAAGAATTTCGCTACCCATATACACATAAAATAGATTACTATATCCGGAGTACTGACCAAACCAATGACTACTCATGATTCCATTTCTAAACTATAGGATGTTATGGTAAAACTTCGTTTGAAACGATGTGGTAGAAAGCAACGTGCGACTTGAAGCACATGATCAGTTGTGGATTCTTACATCCGTCATTTTAGATCGCAATGAAGGTGCCCTTGGCTCGACATCTTTTGTTCTGTTCTATTACTCTCAATTGTAATTCAAATAGTCCATAATATGATGGAGCTCGAGTATAAAGTATTGATTGATTTCTCAGGGGCAAGAATCTAGGGTGAGTGTCAATGAATAAGTTGGAACAACTTCGTAAGTGTATATTCAAGATATAAATCGAAAGGATCGAATTCGAACACGTTTCAAACCCGTTTTTCGAATTGGTAAAACTCTTTTGATCAAAAGTGTATAAAGCGGGAATCAAGCATTTGAATGATTCTTTGATATAAGAAATCATAAAAAGGGGTATGTTGCTGCCATTTTGAAATGATTAAGGATCACCGAAGTAATGTCTAAACCCACGGATTCAAAGTAAAGCTAAAACATGTTGGAACAAGGAAAGACTTTTTTCAATTGTCTTAATAACTAGAGAAGAATAAAAAACTTCTAAACGAGACAGAAAGAGGTTAGAGACCACTCAATAACGGAAATGCCTCAGGCCATTCTTTAAACTATTTGAGAGTTATCTAACTTGAGTTATGAGTACGAATGCCTTTTTTGTTTTTTTGAAAACAAGAAAGGGCTTTATTTTTATTCTATTTATTTAATTATTTTAGGGATCTACTTCTACTTGGCATTTAAATTATAGAATTTCGAATCATTTTTTCTTGAGCCGTACGAGGGGAAAACTTCTTATACGGTTCTGGGGGGGGGTATTCCATCTATCCCAATGAGCCGTTTATCGAATTGTTGCAATTGATGTTCGAACCCGAAGAGAAGGCAGAGATCTTCGTAAAGTGGGTTTTTATGATCCGATAAGGAATCAAACCAATTTAAATGTTCCGGCTATTCTCTATTTCCTTGAAAAGGGGGCTAAACCGACAGGAACTGTTCATGATATTTCAAAGAAGGCAGATGTTTTTAGGGAACTTTTTCTTAATCAATCGAAATTAAAGAAATAAAAAAAAGAGTGTGGGTATGACTCGGATCTAATCTAAATTTTTATACCTTTCCTTTACTATTCTCTTTCTTACTCTAATCAGAACCCATTTTTATTCTTCCTCTAAAACCACATGATAAGAACGAAAATACCTTGTATTGGTATTGTGAAAATCTTCAAATGCATAGAATAGCTCAAGAACTTGGATCTACAAATTCTGATATTCCTTTTAATTGGATGGTTTTCTTTGGAGTTCTAAAGGACGAGATAAAATTTGCTTTGTCAACTTCTATTGATTAATTAATTCCAATATATTTATATATATATATATTTTTCCTATTTGCTAGTTCCATTTAGTTTTTATCTATCTATCTATGTAGATAATCCATGTAGTGCCAATCCAACACAAGTCCTTCTTTTTTTCTTAGTAATTTCGATTAAAATGGAATTTCTTGTCGCTTTTGTATTGTATTTTTTTCTCAACATTTATCTTGACAACAGTCTATCGAACAAATATAATTAGATCGTGGATAAAAAGAAAAGCACCCATTTATCTTCGTTCCATAGATTTTTGTTTTTCTTTCCTTCATTTTTTATTAGTTTTTAGTTCAATGTTTTGATTATGTCATGCAATCTTTAGTTTGGTTTTGACTGGATTTATAGACTTTTTTGGCTTGGGGTTGCTAACTCAACGGTAGAGTACTCGGCTTTTAAGTGCGACTAGGATCTTTTACATATCTGGATGAAGCAAGGGATTCGTCCATACCGTCGGTAGAGTTTGTACGACCACGACTGATCCTAAATGGGAATGACTGGAAAAAATAGCATGTCGTATCAATAGAGAATTCTAAAACTGTTTCATTCGTAAAAGCTTGGTCCTGATTTGACTTCTTGGAGCAAAAAAAATGAATTGAAAGTTGGGTCAGGTGAATAAATGGATAGAGCCCTTTGGCTCCAATTGTAGGGAAACAAAAAGCCACGTGCTTGTGTTCGTAATTTGAATGACTAACCGATCTAATTATATGTTAAAAATATATTAGTGCCCGCTACGGGAAAGGCTTCGCCCATGAATGGATTATCCATTAAAAAAGAATCCTAACTATTCTCCATTTTAGAGGGGAGATGACTGTGTAAAAGAAGCTGTATATTGATAAATATCCATTTTCCAAAATCAAAAGAGCGATTAAGTTGAAAAAATAAAGGATTTCTAACCGCCTTCTTATCCTATAATGAATCTAATAAATTATTTATATGGAAAAGAGAGGATAGAGAGTCCGTTGATGAGTTTACTTATCTCCGAGGTGTTTATTCTTTATATTCCTCGAATACCTTGTTTTGACTGTATCGCACTATGTATCATTTGATAATCCACGAAATCCATTATCTTTTATTCCAATCGAATTTCCATTTTAAATTTAAATGGAGGAAGTTAAAGGATATTTAGACCTCGATAAGTCTCGTCAACATGACTTCCTATATCCGCTTATCTTTCAAGAGTCTATTTCTACATTTGCTCATGATCAGAGGTCCGTTTTGTTGGAAAATGTGGATTATGACAAAAAATTTAGTTTTCTACTTCTTAAACGTTTAATTAATCGAATGGATCAACAGAACCATTTGGCTCTTTTTACTAATACTAATGGTTCTAACCAAAATGAATTTTTGGGACACAATAAGAATTTGTATTCTCAAATGCTATCAGAGGGTTTTTCAGTAATTATAGAAATTTTCTTTTCCCTACGACTAGAATCTTTTTGCGAAAGGAAACAAATAGTAAAATTTCAGAATTTACGCTCAATTCATTCCCTATTTCCTTTTTTAGAAGATCAATTGGTACATTTAACTTATGTGTCAGATATAGAAATAACCCCTCCCATCCATCTCGAAATATTGGTGCAAACCCTACGCTACTGGGTGAAAGATGCTTCTTCGTTACATTTAGGGCGCTTCTTTCTTTACAAGTATGATAATTGGAACAGCCTTATTACACTAAAGAAATCCATTTCCATTTTTTTAAAAAAGAATCAAAAATGCTTCTTGTTCCTCTATAATTCTCATGTATGTGAATCCGAATCCATCCTCAGTTTTCTTCGGAACCAGTCGTTTTATTTACGATCAACATCTTTTGGACTCTTTTTTGAGCGAATCCACTTCTATGGAAAAATAAAAAAACCTCTTGTAGAAGTCTGTTCTATTCAAACCAAGCTAGGGTTGTTCAAGGATCCTTTTATTCATTATGTTAGGTATCAAGGAAAAGCCTTTTTGGGCTCAAAAGGTACGCCTCTCTTGATGAGTAAATGGAAATATTACCTTATCCATTTATGGCAATGTCATTTTTACGTGTGGGTTCAACCCGGCAGAGTTCATCTAAACCAA